CATATACGCACAAATCGGTCAAGAATATGCGAATTCAATGAATCAGCCCAGGTCGATTTACTAAGGGGATATCCTACTGCATTACAAAATGTCATTTTTGACAATGATCCAATCAAAGCAATAATTGGTACTATTGTATCGAGTTTCTTCATAGTATTATCTATTAGAAACGAAGTTTGTAGCATTTGACTTCGTACCACTGAAGGATTTCGTTGGACACTTGAAAAATAAGCCACAAAGTCCAGAAAATGCTTAGATAATGGGTTTCTATAAATCTGTTCGGGTTGAAACCACACATAAAAATGACATTGACATAAATTAATAAAGTAATATTTCCATTTTTTTATCAGAAGAGGCGTACCCTTTGAAGCAAAAATGCATTTTCCTTGATATCTAACATAATGCATGTTAGGATCCTTGAACAACTGTGGGGTAGTTTGAAAATCATTAGCAAAAACTTCAGTAAAATTATCCACTTTTACATAAAAATATATTCGTTCAATAAGAACTTGAAAAAATGTTGATCGTAAATGAAAGGATTGGATACGAAAAAAAAAGAAAATGGATTCGTATTCATATACATAGGAATTATATAAAAATACAAATAATCTTAAATTTCCAACAAAGGAAAAAACTTTTTCCTTTGTTGGAAAAAGGGGACTGTTCCAACTCCAATACTCATGAAGAAAGAGTCTTAATAAATGCAAAAAAGAAGGATCCTTCATCCAGTAGCGAATTGTTTGAACTAATTTTTCTAGATGAATGGGATAAGGTATTAAACCATCTGACACATAATTTAAATGTGGAAATTTATCCTCGCAAAAGGGAAATATTGAATGAATTGATCGTAAATTATGAAATTTGACTATTTCTGAATTTTCTAAAGAAGGTTCGAATCGTAGGGAAAATGGAATTTCTACAATAATTGCAAACCCCCCCGATATTATTTGATAATACAACTTAGTGTTGGATCTAAAAAATCGATTTTTGTTAGACTCATTAGCAGAAATAATCAAATGATTCTGTTGATACATTCGAATAATTAACCGTTTTACAATTAGGAAACTAAATTGATTGTCATAACCTACAGTTTCCAATAAAATATATCTATCTCTATTTAAACCATGATCATGAGCAAGTGTATAAATATACTCCTGAAAGATAAGTGAGTATAGGAAGTCATTTTTTCGAGATCGATCTAGTTCTAAATATCTTTGATATTCCTGTTCCCCCATTTTTTGAAGTCGATTTGATTAAAGCAAGGATACGGGATTTTTGGGTATTCAATAATACATAGTGCGATAGAGTAAAAACAAAGTAAGATAATAAGAAAAGAATGGGTACCTCGAAATCAGGGAAACTCTTCAACGGATTTTCTATCGTCTCTTTTTTTTTTTACACCAAATCGATTTATGTTCATTAAAATATAAAAATAGAATTAGAAATCCTTTACTTTTTCAAGTCAATCGCTCTTGTGATTTTGGAAAAATTTATCAATATACTCTTTCTTCTACATATTCATCCTCCTCCTAGTGGAGAATAGATAATAGTTAGGATTCATTAAAAAAATCGAAAATATGCTCATGAAAAAGCCTTTACCTTTCCCACATTGGGTACTTACTAATATATTTTTAACATACAATTAGATTGGATAATTATTCAAATTAAGAAAAGAAGCTCGTTGCTTTTTTATTTCCCTCTAATTCATTTTAATTGAAGCCTAAAGCTCTATCCATTTACTCAATCGACCCAATTTTGAATTCATTTGTTTATCTTCCGCCCCATAATTCAAACAAGGGTTTGGAACCCATTTTGGAAAATGAAACAGTATCAGAATTCCTCATTGATACGACATGCTGTTTTTTCCATTTATTCCTTTCAGGATCAGTCGTAGTCTTACAAACTATACCAATGGTATTGACGAATCTTTTTTTCATACAAATGTGTAAAAGACATTAGCCGCACTTAAAAGCCGAGTACTCTACCGTTGAGTTAGCAACCCTAAAAAAACGAGTTTATGTTGATACAATCGGAATAAAAAAAAAGAAATCAAATAAAAAATAAATAAAATAAAGAAATTGAGTCGCACGCTACACTCAAAACATTAAACTACCTAAAAAATGAACACGAAATTAAATAAAAAAAAATTTCTAAGGGATTATGAACAACATAAAAGAAAAGAGCAGATCGAATGAAAATAGAAAGAAAATAAAAAATTCTAGACAACCTATTTATTTTTCAAAAAACTTTTTATATCTTTATATCATAGAAAAAGAAAAAACATTTTCTTTTTTCTATAGATTAGAGATTATTCAATTCTATATAACAATACTTTTGATTTAAAGATTTTAAATAACACACTTTATCTTTATATATCTTTCTATTTTTTTCTATACATCAAAAATGATTTTCTATCTCTCATAACAAATCAAACAATTTTATGATTTGAATGAAGAAAAACAACGATAAAAAAGTCGCACAAAAAATATCGTTACTCAAACCGGATTATATTTAGGTGATACACTGTTGTCAATATAAATATGTTGAAAAGGGAAAATACACAACAAAGAACAGAATAGAATTGAATTTCAATAAAAAGAAAAAAAATCAATCAGTCTACATTAGAGAAAAAAAAGAGGGGGACAGTGGAGAAAAATTCTATTAAAGCATATATGTATACAAATTATATTAACGACAACCCTCGTTTTTCATTTCATTAAGTAAATTCCCTTTCATTTTCATTTAATTAAGGCGAAATTTTGTTTCCGGAAAAATCCGCGCTGTCTTTTAAATATCTTGAACAGTTCCTGTAGGTTGAACATCTTTTTCAAAGAAACATAAAATAGCAGGAATATTAATATTGAAATAGATTTTCTTTTTTATCGGATCATAAAAACCCACTTTCTAAAGATCTCGCCCCTCCCCTCGGGATCGAACATCAATTGCAACGATTCGATAAATGGTTCATTTTGATAGAGCTAGATAAAAGGCCCTGGGAAACGTATAAGAAGTTTTCTTCTCGTACGGCTCGATAAAACCGATTTGAAGTTCTGTCTAAGTATAAAAGTATAGAATGAAAATCAAAAAAAGATTCTTAAAATCATCAAATCAATTGACTATTATTTCCATCTTTTTTATTCTTATTTTTGTTTGACAAAAAAGAAAACAAAATCATTCGAACTCCCTAACTCAAATTAGATAACTTTCAAATAGCTCCAAGACAACTCCTTAGGCCATTTTATTTATTAAGTGATCTCTAACTTTTTGTTTGGCTTCTTTAGAATCTATAGAATCTATTTTTATTCTTCAGTCTAATTGTTGATACAATTGAACAACGGTATTGACTTGTTCCAACATACTATACTTTATCTTTGCCATGAATCATTAGATTTAGACATTCCTTGCGGATCTTTAATCCTTTCAAAATGGTAGCAACATACCCCTTTTTGTTTTGTGATTTCTTTCTTTTCTATTTAAGAACCGGACTAATGCTAATGATTGATTCCCGCGTCATAGACTTTTTTTGATCAAAAGAATGTGCTCAATTCCTACAATTTTTCTTTCGTGTCGTGGATTTGAAACTTGTTCGAATTAGACTCTTTCAATTCTTAATTTTTCTATAGAATATAGAAAAGATACTTACGAAGTTTTTCTACCTTATTGATTGGCACTAACCGTAGATTCTTACCTTAGAGAAAAAATCAAAACTTTCTACGCGAGCCCCATCATGTACTATTTCTATTACAAATCAACAAGAAATGAAAGTTCTAGTCTAACAGAACAAATGATGTCGAGCCAAGAGCACCTTCATTTCGTTATACTATAAATATAAAATAGGTTGGATAGACAAATCCACAGCCAATCATGTCCTTCAAGTCACACGTTGCTTTCTACCACATCGCTTCAAACGAAGTTTTATCATAATATTCCGTGAATTTTGAACCGGTAATTATTCTATTATGGAATCGTGAATAGTCATTGGTTGAACCGGTACATAGATAGTAATCTCAATTTTGAACTTCTCTTGGATACTTTCTGAAAATGAAACAAAAATTCATTTCAAATACCCTATTTTATTGTACGATCTATTGTATTGTATGATCTATTGCACGAATATTTTATTGATATTTATCAATATTATTTGATATACAATTCTAATATTCGTATTAAGAATAAAAAGAAATATCAATATTAGGAATAAAACTAAGACCGGGTTATCGTCATAAGAAAAAAAATTTTATACCTAGAAAAGTCATTAAAAAAAAAAAAAGAAACAAGAATTTCACTCTTAAATCAAAAATGCAATAATCAATAAATTCAAGGTTGTTCAAAAAAACAAAAACAATTTTTATTTAATATTCTAGATTCTAGGTATGCTCTGGGACGGAAGGATTCGAACCTCCGAATAGCGGGACCAAAACCCGTTGCCTTACCACTTGGCTACGCCCCATTTAGGTTTTTATTCAATACTAATAAAAACTAATATTGATATTGATTTTTCGTCAATTTCCACCGAAATCGCTAGAAAATAGATTAAGTTTCTTATTCGGATTTTCATATGTGTAGATATAGAATTAAGATCCATTTATTGATCATAATATATAATTCAATTAAGATATTGTAGGAAAATAGGATTTATTCTATTCTTTTTTGTTGTTTTTTTTTTTTATTTGAAAATAAAAAGATTTTAGATTGGATAAGTTTAAAGACGGATTTTTTGTCTACCTTACTTTACTTTGAATCTTATTTTTTTTTTTCGGAAATTTTGTTATCAAAAAAAATATTAAATATTCATAATTAATAACTCAGTCAAAATCAAATTATCTTTAAAAACAAAATATTTGTTATGCTTAATATTTTTAGTTTTATTTGTATCTGTTTTAATTCTGCCCTTTATTCAAGCAGCCTTTTCTTCACAAAATTGCCCGAAGCCTATGCTTTTTTGAATCCAATCATAGATTTTATGCCAGTAATCCCTGTATTCTTTTTTCTATTAGCCTTTGTTTGGCAAGCTGCTGTAAGTTTTCGATAAGATCTTTCAGATTGTTTTCGATTTATTCGAGAAAAAAAAATTTTAGCAATTCAAATTCAAACATTGAAGTTATTGTATAGAGTCTAGGCGCAAGAAATCTGGATCACGCTATTTCCTGATTCTGATTTTTTTCCAGTCCATTGAACGAGAGGGCCGATTTTTTTATTGGAGTCTGCCGCAATATAGAATAGTAAATATGAAAGAAAATTTTTTTGTAATGAAAAATTCGATTCTTACGCAAATTCTAAAATTTTTTTATTTATAAAAACTCTTTTCGCCGTGTAAAAAGTACTTCATTATGTGGTTTGAAAATCTTTTTTGTAATATAAAATAAAAGAAAATAGATTCTCTATTTCCTTTTATTAAAAAAAAAAAAATTGGAGATTTTTTTAATGCTTACTCTCAAACTCTTTGTTTATACAGTAGTGATATTCTTTGTTTCGCTCTTCATCTTCGGATTTTTATCTAATGATCCGGGGCGTAATCCTGGACGTGAAGAATAACATAACAATAAGATTTTTTCTTACTTTTTTGTTTGATTTTTGCATGTTCTCGGAATTTCATCTTTTTTACATCTTTAATTTAACTATTAAATCAAATAAATCAAAGTCAAAAGATTCGAGAAATTTGAAAGATAAAAAAATATCAAGCAATCAATGCAACCGGAAAGAGAGGGATTCGAACCCTCGGTACGAATAACTCGTACAACGGATTAGCAATCCGGCGCTTTAGTCCACTCAGCCACCTCTCCGAATTGAAAAAGGGGTAATTACTATTTTTATCCACTATTTCAGAAAAAGGAAGACTTGAAAAGGAAAATTCCTTTTCTCTTTTTTTATCTCTCTTCATTATTTTGAAATTCCTTTATTTATTTATTTTTTATTTTTAGGAAATTCTACTCCTTTTTCTTTTATATGGTTAATGTACATAATTTAATATATGACATATAAATATATTAATTATTAATATATAACATATTGTATAGAATATAACAGATTAAATGTTTTCAATTTAAATTTGAAATATAGATATCGAAATGAAAATATAAAAGACAAAAATTTTCTAGTTATTCTATATCTATACTTTCTAGATGAAATATGCTAATTTCATCTAGAAAGTATAGAATTCTTTAAACGTACCTAAATAATATTCATTTAGATCTAAATGAATCCCTAAATAAAAATAAATAAATCCCTAAAAAAATCAAGATCTACTAAAAAATATCATTAAAATAAATTAGATAAATAAAGTCAAGTTAGGGGTTTAAAAAGATATCTCCGACTCAATATTCCAATCAACTAATCAATATTTTTTATATCTTCAATCAATTCGAAATTTCTAATTGAAAAATTCGATTTAGAAAAATAAAAATAGAAAAGCACAGACCTTTTTAATTTCGCCCGAAAAGTCCCTTTCTATTTCCACGAACCCACCGATACCTTTTTGTTCCAACCAATTGGGGTCAACAAAATTCTCTTTTTGATTCAAAAACAAAACGAGTTCTTATTGAAAGAAAAACAATTCTAAGTAGAACTATTTCCACGTGTATGATAGAGAATCAAATTCTATACGAATGATATAGAATTCAATTAACAATTAATGAGTCTTCCTTTTTCGAATCTCGTTGGGTTCCCTGAAGAGATACAATATATTAACACTGTAATTTTGATGATGATTCTTTTAGGATCCTATCCTCCATACTCTTCCTCGACAAAAGGGTTATTTATAGACAATAATCCCATTGTAGCGGGTATAGTTTAGTGGTAAAAGTGTGATTCGTTCTATTAATCCTAATAGTTAAGGGCTACTTCGGTTAATATTCCGATCAAAAACTTTATTTCGTAAAATTAAATAAAAGAATTTAATCTTTTTCCTCTCAATGAAAAATTCAAGGAAGAATATACATTCCCGTAATTTAGATCGAAGAATCAATTAGAAATTGAAAAAAAAAAAATTGGATTATGAGATTACGAAACATAATTTTTGAAAAATTGGATTAAGACTTCTAATTGAATAAGTATGAGTAAAGGATCTATGGATAAAGATAGAAAAGTCTATTTTTAATCGTAACTAAATCTTCAATTGTTTTTTTTTGATAGTCAAAATTGAAGCAAAATCAAATTCAAATTAAGTATTAATTGATGACTTTGGTTTACTATAGTCATCGAGATCTTATTTTAGATCGTTGGAAACAAAATCCTTTTCCTGAGGATTCTTTCAAATAGAAATAGAGAACGAAGTAACTAGAAAGATTATTAAAATAAAACCCCTCATTTCGAATTTAGAGGGAGCATCTAGAGGGATCATCTAGAAAGCACATTTTTTTAATCCATTAAAACCGAGAGGCTAATATAGATGTTATGGATCAAAATTTCCCTATTCCATAAAGGAGCCGAATGAAACTAAAGTTTCGTGTTCGGTTTTGAATTAGAGACGTAAAAGATGATGAATCAACGTCGACTATAACC